GGAGTGTCCGAGTAGATACTGTTATTTTCTCTCGAACCATAATAATATTTTTTGATCAGATCATTGAATCATTTATTTCTCTTGTTTCTCTTGCTATTGAAATATCTTCCATTTTTTTTTCTATACACGTCTTTTTTTCGGGGGTCTACAGCCATTATGTGGCATAGGAGTTACATCCCGTACGAAAGTTAATAGTATACCACTTCTGCGAATAGCTCGTAATGCTGCGTCTCTTCCGAGACCGGGACCTTTAATCATGACTTCTGCTCGTTGCATACCTTGATCTACTACTGCACGAATAGCATTTGCCGCTGCGGTTTGAGCAGCAAATGGTGTCCCTCTTCTTGTACCTCGGAAGCCACAAGTACCGGCAGAGGACCAAGAAACCACTCGCCCCCGTACATCTGTAACAGTCACAATGGTATTATTGAAACTTGCTTGAATATGAATAACCCCCTTTGGTATTTTACGTGTACTCTTACGTGAACCAATACGTCCACGTGAACCCTTTTTCGGTATAGCTTTTGCCATATTTTATCATCTCATAAATTTGAGTCAGAGATATATGGATATATCCATTTCATGTCAAAACAGATCCCCTATTTGTATATCAGGTCTTTAATGAGCCTTATTATCCTTGTCTTTGTTTATGTCTTGGGTTCGAACAAATTACTATAATTCGTCCCCTACGACGTATTAGTCGACACTTTTCACAAATTTTACGAACGGAAGCTCTTATTTTCATATTTGCCACTCCTTACTTTAATTTTGAATCTACTTCTTGGAAGAAAATAAGTTTCTTGAAATTTTCAATTTTTAATGGTGAAATAAATAGGGAAACACCTAATCTTTCGAATCTTTGTTGCGGAGTCGATAAATTATACGACCTCTGGTTGAATCATACCGACTTACTTCAATTTTGACTCTATCGCCTGGCAGTATCCGTATAAAACTACGTCGGATCTTTCCTGAAACATGACCTAGAATCATATCTTCATTATCTAAACGAACCCGGAACATACCGTTGGGAAGCGATTCAGTAATTAAACCTTCATGAATCCATTTTTGTTCTTTCATTCCAGGCAAAACCCCCTTGAAGTATTAACTAGTGGAGGAAGAACCCTATTAGACAACCCAGCACTTCTCTTTTCTTTTTCGCAAATAAGAAGTTTCATATTCAATTCGGATATTAGAAAGATTACCATATATAACACAAAATTTCTCCGCCTATTCTTTCTAGTCGAGCCTCTCGGTCTGTCATTATACCCCGAGATGTAGAAAGAATTACAACACCCATCCCACCTAAAATTCTAGGAATTCTTTGATAGTTAGAATAGATTCGTAGACCCGGCCGACTGATCCGTTTTAAATTTAAAAGATTTCTATAAGTGCTTTTCCTATTCCTTCTATGTCGTAGGGTTAAAACCAAAAAATATTTGTTGTTTTCTCGATGTTTTCTCACGTTTTCGATAAAACCCTCTCGTAAAAGTATTTTCACAATACTTTCGCTGATATTAGTAGATGCTACTCGAACCACGCTTTTTCTATACATATCGGCATTTCGTATAGAGGTTATTATGTCAGCAATAGTATCACTACCCATGATTAATTAAAATTATTGGTGCCTCCAAATTTGGATATAATCAACATGTTTTTCTTTTTTTTTTTTTTACGTATTTGTTTATGAATATTAATTTTAAAAGGTATATACGTGAGACAAAATCTACTAAATGAATCTTAATCTATTTCTTTTAAATACCCTACTATAACCATATCGTGGTCTCATTTTATAATACCTCGGGAGCTAATGAAACTATTTTAGTAAAATTGAACTGTCTCAATTCTCGGGCAATCGCACCAAAAACTCGAGTTCCTTTTGGATTTCCTTCTTGATCAATCACAACTGCAGCATTGTCATCATATCGTATTATCATACCGTTGTCACGTTTAAGTTCTTTACAAGTACGTACAATTACAGCTCTGACCACTTCTGATCTTTGTAGAGGCATGTTTGGAACTGCGTCTTTGATCACAGCAACAATAACGTCACCAATACGAGCATATCGACGATTACTAGCTCCTATGATTCGAATACACATCAATTCTCGAGCCCCGCTGTTATCTGCTACATTCAAATGGGTCTGAGGTTGAATCATATCATTTTTTTTTTATCCGTTTTTACAATACAAAGGTCAAAGAAAAAAAAGAAATATTATTTGTCCAAAAAAAGAAACCTGCATCCGCTATTTTTAATTAGGGCCTATTTCTTTTTTAGCCCGAAATTATAAATTGAGCTCGTATAGGCATTTTGGACGCTGCTATTGAAATAGCCCTTCGGGCTATATTTTCTGTTACTCCACCCATTTCATAAAGAATTCGACCAGGCTTAACAACAGCTACCCAATATTCGGGAGAGCCTTTACCTGAACCCATACGTGTTTCTGCGGGTCTTACTGTAACTGGTTTATCTGGAAATATACGAACCCATATTTTTCCACCGCGACGTGCATTTCGTGTCATTGCTCGTCGACCTGCTTCTATTTGCCTAGATGTGATCCAAGCGGGTTCAAGTGCCTGAAGAGCGTATTTACCAAAACAAATAGTATTACCTCGATAAGATATTCCCTTCATTCTTCCTCTATGTTGTTTACGGAATCTGGTTCTTTTGGGGTTATAGTTGATGGTTTGTTTTGAATTCCATCTCTACTACAGAACTGGACGTGAGAGTTTCTTCTCATCCAGCTCCTCGCGAATAAAAATAAATTCAAATTAAAGATTTAGAATTCAATTAAGATATAATTTGAATTAAGATATACATGTATTTAATAAGTAATCTGCTGACTCATGGATTTCATTTAATCTAGATCAAATCTATTATTAATTTTTATATCTTGTTTGTATATATAGTATAGATAATAGATAACTAAATATATTAAATAACTTTTTTTTCTTATATTTATCTATTTTAGATTTAGAATGTTAAAAGGAATCTTTCTTGTGTTTTACTCTTTATCGTATTGGATTGACCCTAAATTTAGCAATCCAAGAAAATAAAGTTTTCGCGGGCGAATATTTACTCTTTCAATTTCTATTTCAGTTCTATCATTAAGTTCATAACTTTTCCGAATAGATTAATTGGTTTCTGGTCGGTTCCGCCATCCCGATCAATGAATCGTTCGAATTCATTTTCACTAGAATCTTTTGAATTCACAGGTTCCATCGTTCCCATCCCTTCTTACTTAATGGTTAGGTCTGAATTCTACAATGGAGCTATTAGTTCTTGAGTCAATATTCTTAGTCTTTATTGGCTCGAAGCTCTTTATTTTTTGTTCGATGAGCAGATCCTTTTAATGATGAATCCTTATTGATGCTTTATTACACAGATTTTTTATGAGATGACTCATAGACCTTACATATTGGAATTTTATATCATCCATATTCTTTTTCTTTCTTTCTTTCATCCTTCCATTTATCCATCCCTTTCTTTTTTATTTCTATTGACAACTTAGAAGCAGATTTTTTAATGAAAAAGTATTTCAGTTGCTACAACAATATGAACAATATATCATATCTTGACTGGTTCTTTGGATCCAGATAATACGAAGGGATGAGTTGGTTATTACTTCTATAGTTATTTGTTTATACTATGGGGCTGGTTACTAACCCTCAAAAAACCAACGAGTCACACACTAAGCATAGCAATTTTATCAAAAGATTAATTTAATTTTTATTAAACCCTATAGAATTATAATTGTTTGTTCATTTTTTTATTGAAGAGAAAATAAAAATAAGAAATCAATTTCTCTTTTTGTTCCATCGCCGGATAGAATGCAAAGGGAAATAAAGGTTTATTTTATTATTCCCCGTCTATAAATATCCAAATTTTGATGCCTAATACCCCATAGATAGTTCGAACTGTATAGGAACAATAATCAATTTTAGCTCGAATGGTTTGTAGTGGAACCCTACCCTCTCTGATCCATTCAACACGCGCAATTTCTTTTCCGTCGATACGTCCTGCAATTTGCACTTGAATTCCTTTTGTATCTGCTTGTTCAGTTAATTCTATAGCCTTTTTCATTGCTTTGCGAAAAGAAACTCTATTTTTTAATTGGCCGGCTATAAATTCTGCAAGAATATTAGGGTTTCCGTAAGGCTTTTCAATTCGTGTGATAGCAATGTTAAGTTTTCTATTTACAGAATTAAATTCTTTTTGTAAATTCATCTGTAATTCTTCGATTCCTCGGGGTCGACTTTCAATTAATATTTTTGGAAATCCCATATAGATTATGATTTGGATCAGATCGATTCTTTTTTGAATCTCTATACGCGCAATTCCCTCAACGCCAGAGGATGTTTTCATATTTTTTTGTACATAATTCTTGATATAATTTCTTATTTTTTGATCTTCTTGCAGACCCTCAGAATAATTTTTTGGTTGTGCGAACCAAAGGGAATGATGACCTTGGGTTGTACCAAGTCTGAAACCAATTGGATTTATTTTTTGTCCCATGTTCCCCCATTACTATTACTATACATATCATAATACGACATAGTTCTATCCTTTTTTTTCCATTTTGGTTTTTGTGACCACTTAATAGAGTCGGTATCTATATATCCACCTAAGGATATATCTTTCATTACAATAGTTATATGGCAGGTAGGTTTTTGTATGGCAAAACTACGCCCTCGAGCTCGAGGTTTTAATCTCTTCACGATACTACCTTCATTTACTTCGGCTTTACTAATGACTAAATTTGCTTCATTCGAACCCATATTGAAACTAGCATTTGCTGCTGCAGAATAAACTAATTTGAAAATGGGATAACATGCTCGATAAGGCATGAGTTCTAATATCATAAGTGTTTCTTCGTAGGAACGCCCACGAATTTGATCAATTACTCTTCGCGCTTTGTGAGCAGACATAGATATATGTTGACCTAAAGCGTATACTTCTGTTTTCATAAAGTTCGCCTCCTACTAATAAATTACTACTAATC